TCGATTTTAGAAGTTCATTGAACTTGAAGAAGTTCTATTTGTATTTGTTCAAAAAATTTACCTCTATTTTTGTTTGTCCACTACTTAACATGATAAATCGAAAAAAGGTTATGATAAACCGAGAAAAAAAAAAAGGAAACTACGAATAATCATTTTTGACGAACAGGATCAAGAATCATTATTAATTCGACACAAGAAGGGGTTGGGGAAAATCCCTTTTCTTGTGTCAAGGACTAGGAGACGAACAACCCCCCCCCCCCTAAAAAAAAATCCTTTGTTCCTTTCATTTATACTTTGGTTTATATTTTCCGCTTATTTATCTTTTGTTTTGGTTCTATTCGAATAGAAAACTACGGATTCATTCTATATCACTTCGATTTGGAGTGAAAAAACAAAGAAGAGATAAGTAAAATAAAAGAGTCTTCTTCACAATATACATATCATGACCGGTATAAGTAATTCCCGAAATCCGGTAGAAAAAAAAAAAGAAACAAACAAAAATTTTTTGATCATACACAATTACATAATATAATTATTACATAATCTAATTGCCAACAAGAGTTTGTTTCTTTTTAGAGCTTGATGTTGAAAAATCCACGGATCTAGAAATTCATTTCGGACAATTGAACCTTCTCAAACTGTTTCTTTTTAAGAACTAAAAAGATTTGTGCCAAAATAACGGATGCCAAGAAGAGCAAAAGGCCTTGAACACGTAATGGATCTTGAAGTACTACTTCCGCATCCCCCTGACCAAATCCGCCCACATTAGGATTACTCGTTAATGGTTGATCAAGTTTGATGGATTCGCCCTCGGAAACAAGAAGTTCTGGCCCTGGAGGGATAATATCAACCACTTGACGCCCATCCGATGCCTCCACTATGGTTATTTCGTACCCCCCTTTCTCTTTTCGTATGATTTTGCTTATTATACCAGCTGCTGTAGCATTATAAACATTATTGTTACTCTTGCTCCCGTCGGGATAAATCTGACCCCTTCCTCTGTTCCCGCCTACATATATGGGATATTTTAAGAAGTGAACATCTTTCTTAGTAGCGGGGTCAGGGGAAAGAATAGGAAAGGTGATTTCACTATATTTCTGACCAGGAACAGGACCTATCACAAGAATATTTTTTTTAGTAGGGCGGTAATTTTGAAAAGCCAGATTTCCTATCTTTTCTTTAATCTCAGGCGAAATACGATCGGGGGGGGCTAGTTCAAACCCCTCGGGTAAAATAAGAACAGCCCCCACATTCAAAGCTCCTTTTTTACCATTAGCAAGAACTTGTTTTACTTGCAGATCATAGGGAATTCGAACAACTGCTTCAAATACAGTATCTGGAAGTACCGCTTGTGGAACCTCGACATCCACGGGTTTATTAGCTAAATGGCAATTGGCACATACAATACGGCCAGTTGCTTCTCGTGGATTTTCATAACCCTGCTGTGCAAAAATGGGATAGGCATTTGAAATGGGTGCCTGAGTTATTATATATATCATTATCATGAGCGATACGGAAATGGATCGAGTAATCTCTTTCTTTATCGACGAAAAGGTTTTTTTAGTTTGCATGGTCCAATCATTGATCCCGAAATTTTCTACAATAAAATTAGGTAGGTCGCTAGTAGAGTTCCCTATCTATAATTTTGCTATTTAATGAAATAAATTTTCTGAAATATTGGAGAAATCGCTTGGCTGGGTAGAAAAATTAAGTACAATTTTGAATGTTTTGCTTATGTACAAAGTACCAAATATTCTAATTAGGTCGGTCGATCATTTTTCAGTCGTTCATTGAATGATAAATAACTACAAGTGAAGGAGATACACGATTTAAATAACGAAAGATCCAATATTTAAAAATTGTATCTAAAATGACTGGAAAAGTAGAAACAAGACCGGATATAATTTGATCATTATGAGCAAATCCAAAATCTTTGTAGACAGAGCCAATCATTAATTCCCAACCGTGGGGCGAATGGAATCCTATACATAAATCCGTTAATAAAAGAATAGAAAAAGCTTTTATTGTGTCGCTTAAGTTATATAGGAATTCTTGAACCCAAGAGTTAAGAATAACAAGTTCTTCATTACCTAAAATAGAATAACCACTTAGAATAACGAAACAGATTATATTTGTCGAGAAGTGTAAAATTGTATGGATACGATCCTCATTGTGCATCTTGATCAATTGTATCGTTTCCTTGTAGATTTCAACGCGAAGCTTTTGTAAATGTGTTTCCGGGTATTCCTTTATCATTTCCTCCAAACGAAGGAGTTCCTTTAAGTCTATGAATTTTTTTAGAATACTCTTTTCTTGAATATCATTCAAAAAAATTTCGGATTGCCTAATATTCCACCAATTAGTAATCCAAGATTCCAGACTTTTTTGAAATGAGAGAGAGATCCACCAAGGCAAAAATACTATAGATGCAAGATATAGAAGGGAAATTAATACTTTCTTTTTTGTCATTTTTCGTCTGTGAATTTTTGAAGTTTTAATGAACTCACCCCATGCGTGGACTCTATATGATACTCATATTTCTATCAAGCATAAGTTATATTCCAAGTCATCTAGCCCGAGCCCATTAATCTATTTCGGAGTTTTTATTTGTGATGCAGTATAGTGGTTAGTCCTTGAATCGCGAAAGAATACAGAAATAGAATAAAAAAGATACAGAAATAGAATAAAAAAGAGCCCACTTCAAATTAATATTAAAATTAATATTAGTAGGATTTCGAAACGAAAGAACTCCTGTTCTATTAAAAAAAAATATCAAATATTTTGAAAAAAAAAATTATGGACACAAAAATTTGCGTTTTAGGGTTGTTTCGGATACGTTTACTTTGGCTCGAATAAGCAACTTCCGTTAACTTATGGTATAGAAAAAAAGAGGATTCTTGAGTTTTTCCCTCTTGCAAAGTATTAATTCTTCAGTTTCTTTTTTCAAAATACTTCAATTGGTACGCGCAAGAAATAGGCCAATTCAGCAGCTTTTTGCTCAATTTCTCGTGGAGTCAAATTCTCATCAGTACGCGTCAAGGGAATGGACCCCTGGCCTTTTATTTCCATATAAAGGACCCGACGAGCAAAAAGACCCTCTTTATTTTCTATTCTGATGGACTGAATGTCTTTCATAAGGAATCGGAGGAATATGCGACGGTTTTTTCCAGGGAATCCCCAACGAAAAATACACACTATGCCCTCTTTTATATCGAATCGATCATAACCACTACCTACATTCCACGAAATTGTGCACCACAAGTAGGAACTAATAAAAAGACCCGCGATCCCATAGAAAGACATCACGATCCCTTGTGGAAAAAAATGGATTTGCTGAGAGGGAAATAAAGATATAAAATTCCTACCAAAATAACTGGAGGTTCCAACCAATACAAACCCTAATGAACCTAAAAAAAGAATAAGGGCCCAGCCGAAATTACTTATTTTTCGAGATCCCGCTATAAGTTCTATCCATATACGTTCTGATCGCCAACTCATATTCTCACTAGACCTAGTTGCATTTTATTGGAATTGTAAAAATAACAAAAATAAATTGGATTTTACTTTTTTTGTTTCCGAAGTAACTTTCATCAACCAGCACTACTATGATGTGAACCTTTAAGAATAATTCATCGAATTGCTTAGATCGAAACTAAAATAATAACATCTCTTTCATACGATTTCCTATAGCTATCCACATATATATAGATATATTGACTTTACATTTCCTAAATTATCCCCGATGCCGATCCATTTGAAAAATAAATTTACACCTAATATCATGTTTACACATACATAAGAGCTTATGCTCGAAAGAAGCAACATGTTATACCATATTCTACTAAATAGAATATGTGTGTTATGATCCAAGTAAGTTTTGAAAAAAAAAAAATGGATAAGATTTGTTCCTATAGTATCTAAAAAATCTTGTTTTTTTGAACATGAAGAGATAAAGAAACCATTGCAATTGCCGGAAATACTAAGCCTACTAAAGGCACAAAAATGGAGGGAAAGTTGTTGAGAGTTATCATTGAATGGGTACCTCGATTTAATATTTGTACCTGTTATTTTTATTTATTGTTTTATATTAATATTTTAACCTTATATTGTTATAAAGATATCTTATAATAATTATATTATACTAAGTATACTTAAGTGAGTATATACTTAAATAAGGAATATATAAGTATATGTTTTAATATAAGCATTTTTTGAATAAATATTTATTGAGAAATTCAATAAATGTGTAAATAAAAAATATGTATAAAAAATATGTAAATAAACGGACTTATTCACCCGTCTACATGTTTATACACGAAATATATGTATGATAATCCACCTTTTTCTTATTCCTAATATTAGTTATTTTCTTGTTCTTGTCTTATAATTTAATAATTTTCATTTCAAAAAAATTATTCCGTTTTATTAAATTAATTATTAAATTAAGACTCTACTCTACGGCTCTACTTAATCTAAGTTTGATTCAAAGGAAAGAAAGCATGTAACCGAAATAATTCACTCAGAACGCCCTTTAAAGGATTACGTGGTACGATTGGATCGAATAAGCCCTTATGGAATAAATATTCAGCCACTTGTGAATCCTCAGGTACTGTCTTATTCAATGTTTGTTCAATTACTCTTTTACCCGCAAATGCAATGTAAGCGTTGGGTTCGGCAATAATGATATCTCCCAACATACCAAAACTAGCCGTCACCCCACCTGTGGTAGGGGATGTAAGGATTGCAACATAAAATAACTTTTTATTTGATTGATAATCATATAAAGCGGAAGATATTTTAGCCATTTGCATCAAGCTCAAACTTCCTTCTTGCATGCGTGCTCCTCCGGAAGCACACACTAGAATAAGAGGTAAAAGTTTATTGGTAGCATACTCAGCCAAACGTGTGATTTTTTCACCTACTACGGATCCCATACTACCCCCCATAAACTGAAAATCCATAACCCCAATTGCTACGGGAATGCCATTTAATTGACCTGT